GGCTTTTTATTGGGTTGGGGATAGAGGGACTTGAACCCTCACGATTTTTAAAGTCGACGGATTTTCCTCTTACTATAAATTTCATTGTTGTCGATATTGACATGTAGAATGGGACTCTCTCTTTATTCTCGTCCAATTAATCAGTTTTTCAAAAAAAAAGGGGGTCTATCAAACTCTGGAATGAATGATTTGATCACTGAATATTCGATTCTTCTTTCAACTTGTAATTAATCGTTTGATATGCCAGTATGTATACGTACGTATTAGATATATAGGTCATCCTTTCTTTAATTTCGATAAAAGGATTCCAGTTACCAACGCAACGTAGTCAACTCCATTCGTTAGAACAGCTTCCGTTGAGTCTCTGCACCTATCCTTTTTTATTCTAGTCTAGTTTTTAAATTAAAACCCTTGTTTTTCTAAAAATAAAGATTTGGCTCAGGATTGCCCCATTTTTAGTTCCAGGGTTTCTCTGAATTTGGAAGTTATCACTTAGTAAGTTTCCATACTAAGGCTCAATCCAATCAAGTCCGTAGCGTCTACCAATTTCGCCATATCCCCCCCTTTTTTTTAGACAAGGATCGGGTTTTAATTCCACCCACTTATCATTTATCTTGGAACCCGTTATATTGATATAAGGATTCCTATATCGAAATAGTGTATACTCCTGTTTTTTTTTTTGATATCCCCTCTCGTTTCATCTCTATTGTATGAACCATATTTGTTTCAATCTGAAATGATTCTATCATTGATGTATCTCTAATTCAATATAGATAGATATATCCCACATATATATACGTCTTCCTCCCCTTTCGTTTTTGCAGCGCGATTTGGAATACTGGAAGGGTCGATATTCCTTCTTTTTTTTTTTTTTTTTTCGCTCCTATCTCATCCTTTTTCAAACGAAATCAGAGGAATGTCTGATTAGAATTTTGATTGTTGTATCTTTATCCTTATCTTATACTTTTCTTAGAACCGATCTGCTATACTTATAATATAATTAACATAATTTGCTCTCACTATTCCATTCTCAAAAATCTTATTCTTATTATCATAAAAAAAATTTCTATTTCTATTTAGAAAATAGAAATATTATATAATAATGTAAAATACAAATTCTAAATATGAAAATAAACGGAACGTATATTATATATAATGTATATATATATATAATGATAATGTATTAAGAATAAAAATTCTAATTAGTCAGATATTTCCAAATTTAATTAATATTATTAGAATAGAATTTAGTCATATTTATTATTTATTATCGTTAGTTAATATGTTATATATTAACTAATTTCTAATTAGTTAAATTCATAACTAATAGCTAAGATCCGGTAGTTTCTTGAATTTCTATACATTATTTCTTTTATGTGAGCCCGCTTAGCTCAGAGGTTAGAGCATCGCATTTGTAATGCGATGGTCATCGGTTCGATTCCGATAGCCGGCTTTTTTCTCTATCGATTTTTTCCATGATTGGGAATCTTTCCTCTCCCTTTCTCCAAACGTTGAATCACTAATCTATTATGTCGTGGTAACTTGGAATTATGAAAAAAAAAGTGGATTAGAGTAATTAGATCTATATAGAACAAACCATAAAACATAGCCTTAATTTCCTATATATACAAAAAATCCGGATATTTACACAATTTATTTTATTCTACTTTGTAATACTTCAGTAGATTTAGCTTTGCTTTGTTTATCCTTTAGTTTAGTTCAGTCTTAATTTAGATTTCTTCTGTAAAATGAAATTTCAATAAAATAAAAAGGAGTCTTTATGTCTCGTTACCGAGGACCTCGTTTCAAAAAAATACGCCGTCTGGGGACTTTACCGGGATTAACTAGTAAAAGACCTAGATCCGGGAGTGATCTTAAAAACCCATTGCGTTCCGTGAAAAGATCGCAATATCGTATTCGTCTAGAAGAAAAACAGAAATTGCGTTTTCATTATGGTCTGACAGAGCGACAATTACTTAGATATGTGCATATCGCTGGAAAAGCCAAAGGGTCAACAGGCCAGGTTTTACTACAACTACTTGAGATGCGTTTGGATAACATCCTTTTTCGATTGGGTATGGCTTCGACCATTCCTGGAGCCAGGCAATTAGTTAATCATAGACATATTTTAGTTAATGGTCGTATAGTGGATATACCAAGTTATCGCTGCAAACCTCGAGATATTATTACTACGAAGGATAAACAAAGATCGAAAGCTCTGATTCAAAATTCTATTGCTTCCTCCTCTCACGAGGAATTGCCAAACCATTTGACTATTGACTCATTCCAATATAAGGGATTAGTAAATCAAATAATAGATAGTAAATGGATCGGTTTCAAAATAAATGAGTTGTTAGTCGTAGAATATTATTCCCGTCAGACTTGAACCTAACGAACATAACAAAGAAAAGGAAAGGGGTTCAAACAATTGTGTCCCCTTTTCAACGAAGTAAATAGATCTAAAGGCCTTGAATCCGCATTTTTCTCATTCACCTATCGCAAATTGATCCGCAGTAGGATTTTTTTTTCTTCTTTTTCCGCGATATTTGTATTTTACGTACTTGTACGGAATAAATTTAATGTAATTTAGGAATAGAAATTCTCTATCAAAAAACAAAAAGCTGTCGGAATAATGATATGAATTGTTATTTGATTTGATATATTGAGGTCGGTAACGCTGGTGAATTAACAGAAACGGAAAGAGAGGGATTCGAACCCTCGGTAAACAAAAAGTCTACATAGCAGTTCCAATGCTACGCCTTCAACCACTCGGCCATCTCTCCCACATAATCTTATTATTGACCAGAAACCGAGTGAATAGCGAGTTATTCATATTATTTTATTGTAGTAGAGGCACGACCAATCAACGGATTCATAGAAATCAAAAATTCTTTCAAATTTCATATTTATCAACAATAATTTCTCTTATCATCTACCCCATAGATCTATTACAAATTCATGAATCGTACCGTGGATTTTTCTATTTCATTTCAATTGTATAATGATTATTCCATCTCTTTTCCCTCTTGGATCATAACCAAGTTTAAGTGATAAGTTATAAGAATCTATAGTAAAATAAAGTTCTTAGTTATTCAACTTAGATGAAATGAAGTAATGGTCCCGCTCATTTGTATACTACTAAATTTATATGAAATTCAATCTGATTCAGAAGTCTGTTATCTCTCAGGGTACAATTTGAGCGGAAGGTACACATCTTTTTTCTTTAGAATTTTTCTGTTTTTATGTTATTTTGTACTGTACAATTCCCTTGTTTGTGGGATCATTTTTCCCGAGGGGGTAATGAGAAGAATTATAGAATGGATTGCGAATTATGCCTAGATCCCGGATAAATGGAAATTTTATTGATAAGACCTCTTCAATTATAGCCAATATTTTATTACGAATAATTCCGACAACTTCAGGAGAAAAAAAGGCATTTACCTATTATAGAGATGGTGTGATTTGATTCTTTTTTTCTTGTTTTTTTGCCTTTACTTCCGTCTTACGAGAAAAAAAATGTGGTTCGGAATAGAAAGAACCAAATTTTGGAAATAAAGCTACGCTTAGTGAAGGTAAAGTTTGGAGATAGAACAACTCCTTCTGTCGTGTATCCTCGATTGATCCAGCCTCAGATACTTTAATTGTCAATTATCGATTTTAGTATTGAACGAAAGGTTACATCTATAGGTTCTGTATTGCGGGTCAATCTTACTCCACTAATACCAATAGGCGGCATAGGGGAAAAAGCACTACACTAGGAATCAACAACACGAAAACTTTGTTATAAATTACTCCCTTTTCCTTAGCGGCCTCGGGACTAAGAAGAATGGTTGGGACAACAAACATCCATCTCGTTTGTACTTTGGATACCCGTATAACCATCAAAGATCGTTGAAGTGACTAATTCCCGAAAATAGTAGGCGTTGAGGACAAAGAAATCGTTGGAGTTATCATTTCTATCTAGCACTAATACGATTAGCGTTAAGAAACCTCTTGCGGGAAGGCTGGCTAGAGATTTCTTGTAAAAATATCAGCTCCTGTAAGTTCATAATAAGAATAGGGAAATTTGGATTCCATAGCTTATTTCCCTTAGTACTATGCACGGAAGGGAGGAGCCGTATGAGATGAAAATCTCACGTACGGTTCTGGAACGGAGATTTTTTGAATAAAATGAACGACCGTAACGGATGTCGGCTCAAGCCGAAGGAAATTATGCGGAAGCTTTACAGAATTATTATGAAGCTACGCGACTAGAAATTGATCCCTATGATCGAAGTTATATACTCTATAACATAGGCCTTATACACACAAGCAATGGAGAGCATACAAAGGCTTTGGAATATTATTTCCGGGCACTAGAACGAAACCCATTCTTACCACAAGCTTTTAATAATATGGCTGTGATCTGTCATTACGTGCGACTATCTCCACTATAGAAAGAAAGAAAAAAAAAAGACCAAATTGGCTAGTCAATACTAGAACAAAAAAAGGCTTTCTACATATGCATTGTCCAAAGCAACGATTTTTCTCAGCTGTAGCAAGGAAAGAAACTTCATGATAACAAAAAATAGGAAGAAATAGGTACGGCCTACATACTATACTCTATGGATAAAGGATCGAATTGATAAAGAAAGCGCCGTAAAGATCAATTAGCGAGCTTTTGGATTGATACAGTTAAGAACTGCTTACTTATGTCATGATATGGGATATAAAGTTAGGAATCAATTTATGTAATAGAGTCGATCCACTAAAGTATTGAGCAGCGGTGTAGCATCAGATCCCAAAGATAGTAAGTTCTTTTTTCTTATGGAAGAAAGCCTTTTTCAAAGATTCTATATAAATTTCATATATGAAACCGAGATAGTTACCTTTCAGAAAATTATAACGATATAGGGGATATCCATACTGCATTTTTCTGAAGGTGGGAGAAAAGCTAAAACTAATTATTGATCAAAAAATTTAGAATTTGAAACTTTTTATGTAATTAACTTCTTCTAGTT